ATGACTATGAAAAGAGGCATAAGTCGGGCTACAAGAAAAATGCCCGCTGCTACCATCGTAGCAGCATGTATAAGGGCCGAAATAGGAGTCGGCCCTTCCATCGCATCAGGTAACCATACATGAAGAGGAAATTGTGCAGATTTAGCAATCGCACCGGCAAATAAAAGAACAGCGCACAAGGTAACAAATAAAAAATCGACCTCATTATTAGAAATCAAGTTATTGAATATTTGGAATAAATCACGAAATTCGAAACTCCCCGTTACCCAATAAAACCCTAAAATGCCTAATAATAAACCAAAATCGCCAACACGATTAGTTACAAAGGCTTTTTGACAAGCCTTTGCTGCAACAGGTCGTGTGAACCAAAATCCTATTAATAGATACGAACACATTCCAACTAATTCCCAAAAAATATAAATTTGTATCAAATTTGAACTAGTAACTAATCCCAACATAGAAGTACTGAAAAAACTCATATAAGCAAAAAATCTCAAATACCCGTGATCATGAGACATATAATTATCACTATAAATAAGAACCAAAATTCCAACAGTAGTGATTAGTATTGACATAATAGAAGTAAGTGGATCGATCAAGTATCCGAATTCTAACGAAAAATCATTATTAATAATCCAAGACCATACATATTGATAGACAGAACTACTATTTATTTGCTGAATAGAAAGATTCATGGAAAAAATCATGACTATACTTAACAACAAAACGCTCTGAAAAGCCCACATACGGCGAAGACTTTTTGTTGCCGTCGGAAAAAGAAGAAGTCCCAACCCTATTAACATAGGAACTGGAAGTGGAAGAAAAGGTATTATCCACGCATATTGATATGTCTGTTCCATAAAAAAAGTTTTTTATTCTTAATTAATTGTTTCCGATTCACCGGATCTTACCTTTCGAAAAAGTCAATAAAAAATCAAGATATGCACTAACTGATTTAAGAAGTTTATATTAGTATTTATTAATATTAATTATTCTGAGTCTTTTCAAAACCGTTCAAATATTCAAAAAAGAAGTTACAATTGGTCAAATGATATGACCAAGTGACATATAAAAAAACGAACACTTATAATAGGAAAATAAAAATAGAATAATTTATCGTAATCAAAATTTATATTCATAGAGCAAGGATAAAAATTTAGCCTAAAAAGAGTACTTGATGCTGATAGGAATTATAAGATTAACTAAGGTCATCGGTCTAATGAAAAAAACTCTTGATTTTAGTTAGTTTATTTCAATTTCAATTCATTAACTAATTTTCAATTAATTAACTAATTCATTATGGGATTGATTGTTTTCCATTTCAATCAAAACAATTTATTATTTATTAGTAAAGTTTAGAAAAATATGGAACTAAAATGAACTTTTTAGCGAGAAAGGATCAAAAATGACTAAGATCCTTTTTTATCAAACCACGTATCTTTTAACAGATTTATTACTAGTCTCATTCGAATTTTAAAATTGAATTTAGTTGTATTTTTTTCTAGTTTGACTATCAATTTATTAGTCAAAAGTACAATCCTGGTATTTTATTACATGTAAATCAAGTATAGAATGCCGAAAATAAAGGTCTTTTAGATTCTTTTTTTATTTTATTAAGTTTGATTTGATTTCTATGACATGCAGATTCTAAAGATATAACTTTGAGAGATAAACAACGCGAACTAATAGTTCCAAACCAAAAATTTTTGGTTTTACGGAATATTTTGTTATTTCGAGTCATTTTTGATCCAGTTTTCATGGATCTTTGACATATCTATATTTCTTTTTTATGAAGAGAATATTATATTATTTAGAGAAAAAATAGATAATGAATAAGAATAATAATAGAACAATAGATGTCTTTCACATCCAACTATAACAATGAGTAACTTCTTCATTTTTAAATGGCAGTTCCAAAAAAACGTACTTCGATATCAAAAAAGCGTATTCGTAAAAATATTTGGAAAATGAAAGGATATTGGGCGTCGTTAAAAGCTTTGTCATTAGGGAAATCTCTTTCTACCGGGAATTCAAAAAGTTTTTTTGTACGACAAACAAATAAGTCCTAAAATATTGGAATAATCGAAATGCATTTGATTCAAAAAATTGGATCAGTAATTTGTTAATATAAAATCAAAGTTCATATTAATATGAAATAGAATCTTAATGTTATGTCTAAAAGAATAATTCTTCTATTTTCTGAATTCTAAATCTAAAAATCTAAATAAAAAAATAAATACAATTTTTTATTTTTTTTTTTTTATGTTTTCACTCATATTTTGGTGGTGGGGAGTCTTTTTTTCCCCATCGACCTTTACAATTCCAATAAATAAAATTTTTTATCTTTTTCGGGAAGGGCAGATTGTTGAAACTAATGGATTCCATGTTAAAAACTAACTTCTTAATTTATTGCATTTACCATATGTAATGGATTTACCATATATCTCCAATTTTCAGATCATCAATAAAAGAATCAATAAAAGAACTTGATTGTTGAGAT